GGTATATCGATTGAACTACCCATAAAGGGTATTTTCCGTAGAAATAGTATTCTTGCTTATTTCGATGATCCTCGATACAGAAGAAAGAGTTCGGGAATTACTAAATATGGGACTATAGGGATGCATTCAATGGTTAAAAAAGAGGATTTGATTGAGTATCGAGGAATCAAAGAATTTAAGCAAAAATACCAAATGAAAATAGATCGATTTTTTTTCATTCCCGAAGAAGTACATATTTTACCTGAATCTTCTTCGATAATGGTACGGAACAATAGTTTGATTGGAGTAGATACACGAATCACTTTAAATACAAGAAGCCGAGTAGGCGGATTAGTCCGAGTGGAGAGAAAAAAAAAAAGGATTGAACTTAAAATCTTTTCGGGAGATATCCATTTTCCTGGAGAAACGGATAAGATATCCCGACACAGTGGCATCTTGATACCACCAGGAACAGGAAAAACAAATTCTAAGGAATCAAAAAAATTGAAAAATTGGATCTATGTCCAAAGGATTACATCTACTAAGAAAAAGTATTTTGTTTTAGTTCGACCCGTAGTGACATATGAAATAGGGGACGGTATAAGTATAAATTTAGCAACACTCTTTCCCCCGGATTTGTTCCAAGAAAAGGATAATATGCAACTTCGGGTTGTCAATTATATTGTTTACGGAAATGGAAAACCAATTCGGGGAATTTCTGACACAAGTATTCAACTAGTTCGAACTTGTTTAATTTTGAATTGGGACGAAGACGAAAAAAGTTCTTCTATCCAAGAGGCCCATGCTTCCTTTGTTGAAGTAAGTACAAATGGCCTGATTCGAGATTTTCTAAGAATCGACTTAGTGAAATCCCCTATTTTGTATCTCAGAAAAAGGAATGATCCGTCAGGCTCAGGATTGATCTTTGATAATGTGTCAGATCACACCCATATCAATCCTTTTTATTCCATTTATTCCAAGACAAAGATTCAACAATCACCTAGCCAAAATCGCGGAACTATTCGCACTTTGTTAAATAAAAATAAGGAATGCCCATCTTTGATAATTTTGTCATCATCTAATTGTTTTCAAATGGGTCCATTCAATGTTGCAAAATATCACAATGTGATAAAAGAATCAATTAAAAAAGATCCTATAATTCAAATTAGGAATTCGATTGGCCCTTTAGGAACAGTCCTTCAAATTGTGAATTTTTATTCATTTTACGATTTAATAACTCATAATCAGGTTTTAGTAACTAAATATTTGCAACTTGAAAATTTAAAACAGACCTTTCAAGTACTTAAATATTATTTAATGGATGAAAATGGGAGGATTTATAATCCTGATCCATGCAGTAAGATCGTTTTGAATTCATTCAATTTGAATTGGTATTTTCTCCCTCACAATAATTGTGATAATTATTGTGAAGAAACATCTACGATAATCAGTCTTGGACAGTTTATTTGTGAAAATGTATGTATAGCCAAAAATGGACCACGCCTAAAATCGGGTCAAGTTTTGATTGTTCAACTTGACTCTGTAGTAATAAGATCCGCTAAGCCTTATTTAGCCACTCCAGGAGCAACTGTTCATGGCCATTATGGAGAAATCCTTTACGAAGGAGATACATTAGTTACATTTATATATGAAAAATCGAGATCTGGCGATATAACGCAGGGTCTTCCAAAAGTGGAACAAGTGTTAGAAGTGCGTTCAATTGATTCAATATCAATGAACCTAGAAAAAAGAGTTGAGGGTTGGAACGAGCATATAACAAGAATTCTTGGAATTCCTTGGGGGTTCTTGATTGGTGCTGAGCTAACTATAGTGCAAAGTCGTATATCTTTGGTTAATAAGATCCAAAAGGTTTATCGATCCCAAGGGGTACAAATCCATAATAGGCACATAGAAATTATTGTACGCCAAATAACATCAAAAGTCTTAGTTTCCGAGGATGGAATGTCTAATGTTTTTTTACCTGGAGAACTAATTGGATTGTTGCGAGCGGAACGAACGGGGCGCGCTTTGGAAGAATCGATCTGTTACAGGGCCATCCTATTGGGAATAACAAGAACATCTTTGAATACTCAAAGTTTCATATCTGAAGCGAGTTTTCAAGAAACTGCTCGAGTTTTAGCCAAAGCTGCTCTCCGGGGTCGGATCGATTGGTTGAAAGGCCTAAAAGAGAACGTTGTTATAGGAGGGATGATACCCGTTGGTACCGGATTCAAAGGATTAGCGCACCGTTCAAGGCAACATAAGAATATTCCTTTGGAAATCAAAAATAAGAATTTTTTCGCGGGCGAAATCAGAGATATTTTGTTACACCACAGAGAATTATTTGATTCTTGCATTTCAAAGAATTTCCATGATACACCAGAACAATCATTTAGAGGATTTAATAATTCCTAAAAGTGGATTCATACTTTTTTAATAAAAAAAACTCTCTAGGTCATTTGGTGTTGTCCTGAAAATAAAAATAAAGATAATAACGAATAGAGGGTAGCGACTTGGATCG